TCTGGCTCTGTGGTTTCCCCACTTAAAGAAAAAACCCTAGGTCGTATCGCTCAAATTATTGGACCAGTACTAGATGTCGTTTTTCCTCCGGGCAAACTGCCGAATATTTATAATGCTTTGGTAGTTAAAAGTCGAGATACTCTTGGTCAACAAATTAATGTTACTTGTGAAGTACAACAGCTATTAGGAAATAATCGAGTTCGAGCTGTAGCTATGAGTGCTACAGATGGTTTAATGAGAGGAATGGAAGTGATTAATACTGGATCCCCTCTAAGTGTTCCAGTTGGTGGGGCTACTCTAGGACGCATTTTCAATGTTCTTGGGGAACCTGTTGATAATTTGGGTCCTGTAGATACTCGCACAACATCTCCTATTCATAGATCTGCGCCTGCATTTATACAGTTGGATACAAAATTATCAATCTTTGAAACAGGGATTAAAGTGGTGGATCTTTTAGCTCCTTATCGCCGTGGGGGAAAAATCGGGCTATTTGGGGGGGCTGGGGTAGGTAAAACAGTACTGATTATGGAATTAATCAACAACATTGCCAAAGCTCATGGGGGCGTATCCGTATTTGGAGGAGTAGGCGAACGTACTCGTGAAGGAAATGATCTCTACATAGAAATGAAAGAATCCGGAGTTATTAATGAAAAAAATATTGCGGAATCAAAAGTTGCTCTTGTTTACGGTCAAATGAATGAACCGCCGGGGGCTCGTATGCGAGTTGGGTTAACAGCCCTAACTATGGCGGAATATTTCCGAGATGTTAATGAACAAGACGTGCTTCTTTTCATCGACAATATCTTTCGTTTTGTACAAGCAGGATCAGAAGTATCTGCCTTATTAGGGAGAATGCCTTCCGCGGTAGGTTATCAACCTACCCTTAGCACAGAAATGGGTTCTTTGCAAGAAAGAATTACGTCTACAAAACAAGGATCTATAACTTCGATCCAAGCCGTTTATGTACCTGCGGACGATTTGACTGATCCTGCTCCTGCCACGACATTTGCACATTTAGACGCTACTACCGTACTATCAAGAGGATTAGCTGCCAAAGGTATTTATCCAGCAGTAGATCCTTTAGATTCAACGTCAACTATGCTACAACCCCGAATTGTGGGTGAAGAACATTATGAAACGGCGCAAAGAGTTAAGCAAACTTCACAACGTTACAAAGAACTTCAGGATATTATAGCTATCCTTGGATTGGATGAATTATCCGAAGAGGATCGTTTAACTGTAGCAAGAGCACGAAAAATTGAGCGTTTCTTATCACAACCATTTTTCGTAGCAGAAGTATTTACTGGTTCTCCGGGAAAATATGTTGGGCTAGAAGAAACTATTAGAGGGTTTCAACTGATCCTTTCCGGAGAATTAGACAGTCTTCCTGAACAGGCCTTTTATTTGGTAGGTAACATTGAAGAAGCTACCGCGAAAGCTATCAACTTAGAAGTGGAGAGCAAATTGAAGAAATGACCTTAAATCTTTGTGTCCTCACCCCTAACCGAATTATTTGGGATTCCGAAGTAAAAGAAATTATTTTATTTACTAATAGTGGTCAAATCGGCATATTACCAAATCACGCCCCTATTGCAACGGCTGTAGATATAGGTCTTTTAAGAATACGTCCCAACGAACAATGGGTAACAATAGCTATAATGGGGGGTTTCGCTAGAATCGGTAATAATGAGATTACTATTTTAGGAAATGATGCAGAAATAAGTACTGACATTGATCCTCAAGAAGCTCAACAAGCCCTTCAAATGGCGGAAACTAACTTGAGTAAAGCTGAGGGTAAGAGACAAGCAATTGAGGCTAATTTAGCTCTCAGACGAGCTAGGACACGAGTAGAGGCTATCAATGGTATTTCTTCCTAGTCAATACAGAAAAACAAAAGAATAAAGAAATAAAAAACCTCTTTAGAAGTTTTTTGTTTCTTTATTCTAATTAGAATATATATTCTAGATTATATACCCCTTTTTTTTTTACAATTGAACCTGAACACGATCAAGTATAATCTGGTACAATAAAAAAAGAAGATGTGTAGAAAAACTTATTAGATACTGTTGACTCTAGTATCTAATAAGTTGTACCTACTATTGGATTTGAACCAATGACTCCCGCCGTATGAAAGCAATACTCTAACCACTGAGTTAAGTAGGTTATTGATCAATAGAAAATCAATACAAAAAAAAAAATACCCATAACATTGATGATTATAGATAGGATTTGCTTTCTAAGCAATTCCATATCCAGTCCAGTAAAATAGTAAAATAAAAGAATCGGAGATACATCCTATGGAATAACATCCATCTTGACAAGAAATTATATATATGTTAAGATATCCATGGTAAGGGCTATAGCTCAGTTAGGTAGAGCACCTCGTTTACACGTGCGCCAATGCTTTTCAAAAGAGACAATTCTAAAATGAATAGAATTGATCTTATTAAGTAAATTAAGTGAGACAAGAAATCCATGTCTTACTTCATAAGTTCGATGG